ATCCTTTTTTGGCTCTTTCTTTAGCCCTATGCCTTTTATCCCTAGGGGGTCTTCCTCCACTAGCGGGTTTTTTCGGAAAACTCTATCTATTCTGGTGTGGATGGCAGGCAGGCCTATATTTCTTGGTCTCCATAGGACTCCTTACGAGCGTTGTTTCCATCTACTATTATCTCAAAATCATCAAGTTATTAATGACTGGACAAAACCAAGAAATAACCCCTTACGTGCGAAATTATAGAAGATCCCCTTTAGGATCAAGCAATTCCATCGAATTGAGTATGACTGTATGTGTGATAGCATCTACTATACCAGGAATATCAATGAACCCAATTCTTGCAATTGCTCAGGATACCCTCTTTTAGGTCTACTTATTAGTTAAAGATCCCTCTGGCTAACTGGAATAAAAGAATGAGTGGATCCGTTCCGCCAAAAAGAAAATGGGAATGGGCCGAGGTTATGAACTTATAATCATGGGATCGACTCGATCATCAGATTATAAGTTCATTCCATACCGAACCAGACCGGAATAGGGTACATTCTTATTATGAGATATGAGAAGAGGTCATTCGAGCGTATGCAAATAGATACTATGTTTACCTATGGATCCCTACGCCCTTACATTCCATTTAGGATTCCAAATAGGTAGGCCTGCTTTTGAAATATCTGTCCTATCGTGATTTGGTGCCATATTCCATTCTTTTGGTTTCTATTGAATTCCAATCAAGAACTAGGTTGGATTGTACATATTTTTGATATATATACCGCCGAATAATGCAAATCCAAGCAATTGGATGTCTGACTTAGGCCTATGTGACCGATCGATGGAAAGACCCCAACACTCCATCCTTGTCAGGTATTACATATATCACATTAGATGGATATCATATCATATTCATGGAATACGATTCACTTTCCTTTCAAGATGCCTTGATGGTGAAATGGTAGACACGCGAGACTCAAAATCTCGTGCTCAAGAGCGTGGAGGTTCGAGTCCTCTTCAAGGCATGAATAATCCATAATATGGAGAATGCTAATTGAATAAGCAATTCCATAACCGATTTCGGATCTATGGATATACCGAGTATCCTATCTGTTGATACGAAGTATTCCGGTGATCCCCACGATCTGAATCTGAGCTGTTGGAATTGGGATAGGTTCGCCAGCGGATCACGAAATCTTAGCGATCTTCTCTATCTAATAGCCCGTTTGGGAATCGTCCGCCCCTCGCCCACCCCCGAGTATTCAACAGGAATCATACAAGGGTAGATTTCTAGAAACCTCTGGTCAAATACCCACCAGTACTCATAACCCAACAGATCAAGTACATTACATTGCCTAGTCCATTTTGTGGATTGGCCCATTCGGTGACTTTGGCACCGGACGTTCCAAAAAGGGGTACTATTGGGTCGGGGGCGGGGGAATTCGAAAATACACAGGCGTCTGTTGCCATTCCATCCTTTCTTCTCCTTTCAGGGCCTATCCGACAGAGAATCCAGTACTTCTTGGTCGTGAATATCTGAGTAGGACGAACTGGCCTACGTGGATATCTTTGCTTCGGAACAAAACAATTGGAATTAGGCTCGGTCAACTGGAATGTGTATTATCCATCATTGAACTGATACGAAGAGAAAGGTCTATCTATTTTAGATTTTCTTGAATTATTCAGTTAAACCAAGAATTCGTTATTGAGGCAGATAGCAAGAACCATTTCATCAGACATACGTATTTTGCAGGTGGATTTACATGGTTTCATTAATGCGAATTGTTTGATCCAGTTAACACTCTGGTTGTTCGCCGTTCACAAATTTAGGCAGTTCATATCATACATTGTTTCCATTCTTCGATGTTTCAGCAGTAGCATATTGTTCCATGTTCCACTAAGGCCAAAATACGGGATCAACAAGTGTTTACACGACTCTACCACCCGGTCCTGTTCCCCCCTTCCTTTTTTTTCATGGCCAATCTGTCTTTACGGCTAAGGAATGGAAAATCGTTCTCCTGTTACATGAATATGAATCCAATGTTTCATTTCATCCGAGAAAAGCCATCTCTTTCTCAAAAATGTCTTTGTCATTTGATCCAATAGCGTTCCGTTAGATAGGAACAGATTTGATAAATACTGATAGCTCTCGGATAGAGTATTAGAACGGAAAGATACATTAGCTAAGGAACTATTGGTTCTAAGACATCTCTGGCGATGAATCAACAATTCGAGGTGCTTTTCTTGCGTATTATTGGTGAACCAGCGTTTATACATAGATGTAGGAGGATCCATTTGGGAAGTAATAAGCCCCTTTGACATCTCCTCATCTGCAAAGAATTCTCGACGTGAGAACACAGAGACAAAGGGCTGATCTTTGAATAGAAAAAATAATGGATCCGCGGGGTCCCAAATGAATTGGCTTATTCGACCTTGTTCTTTGGAAGATCTATCTCGTGTCTGGTACTGCATTGTTCCACTCTGCAACAATTCCGAATCATTCTCTTGAAGCTCATCCTCTTTATGATAAATGATCCGCTTGCCCTGAAATGACCCAGCCCAATAGGGAAATCCTAATTCAGTGGGCCTTTCGATTCCGATACAATCCAATAAATTGCCACAAGGGCGACATCTTCGAGGAGCCCAAATTATGTGATTGAATAAATCCTCTTCTATCTGTTGCGGGTCGACAGCTCCTTCCCCTTCTTCAAACCCCGATTCGTATTTGTTTTCATATCGAAATCTCTGATCACCCATAGAGCAATATCCGTTTTGCATCATATCGAACGGATTCCTTGGTTCGGACCGAAGAAGTAATGTCATTCGATTATTATCAAGCTGACCGCAATCTTTTTCTCTCTGTGGGGGTCCTCCCAGAGCATCTTCTACTTCTAATAGTAATAGGCCATGAACTAGATCAGAATCATTCTCAACAAATCCATAAGAATTGGTTTCATTGGGTCCGGGTGAAGACCAAAGATCTTGAGCGACCGATCCGGCAGAACAACTCAAAAGATAGAGAAGTATCGTTAATTTATTCATGCTCGTTCCAAGTTCAAAGTACCATTTGTACAAATAAGAATCCCCTTCTTGACATGATTTCTTCTTCATATAGATAGATATAGGATCTATGGGGCAATTACTTAGAAGTACATTTTGTGCAACAGCCCTTCCTATCTGATAAAAGAGTATCCCATGATCCTGAACCGATCTTACCTGGGATCGCAAATCCCAAGTTTGCCTATGAAGAGCTGATCGGATTGTATTAGTTTCTATAATGGATTTCTTCTGTGTGATACTAATGGATAGGGCCTCATTGATGAGTGCTACAAGATCTCGTGCATTGGAACCCATGGTTATGGACCCGAATCTGTTAGCATGGAACATTTCCTTTTCCAAGTGAAATCCCCTGGTATATGAAAGAATGAAAAAGTGCTTTCGTTGTTGTGGAAGAAGAAGCCTTCGTATCTTAATGCATGCGTTGAATTTATTTGGAGCTATTAGAGCGGGATCCACCTTTTTTGGAATATGAGTCGAAGCAATAACAAGAATATTTCTAGTGGAGCATCTTTCACAATCCCCGGAGATATAGTTCTCTAATAGACCGAGGGATAAGTAATTCGACTCATTCCCATTCACATAGAGATTATGAATGTTTGGAATCCATATTATGCAAGGAGACATCGCTTTTGCTAATTCGAATTGAAAGGTGATATCCAATTGGTCTCTTTCTATTTTCGGCGTCATAGAAATAGTTGGGACATTCATCATAGTTAGCAGCTCCATATCAAGGTCATCATCCATATCGTCACTATCATCCATATCGATATCGCTACGATCATCCATATCGATATCGCTACTATCATCCATATGGATATCGCTACTATCATCCATATGGATATCATCAATAAGATAACCCTGAGACTTGTCCTCCAGGAACTTGTTCGGAAAGACCGTAATAAAAGGAACATAGGAATTTTTCGCTAGGTATTTGACCAAATAAGATCGTCCAGTTCCTATCGAACCTATCACTAATATGCCCCTAGAAGGGGATAGGTCTAAGCGGAGCGAAAAGGGTTTTCCATGAGATGGGAAATGAAAACGATTAGCCCCACACGAGGTTTGTGAATAAGTGATTGTCTGATAATGAGCAAGGAATATCCGTCTTTCTGCTAAACAGGATCTATTAAACTCATAATTCATTAGATACTTTTGATGAATGTCCACTAAGTATCGTAAGTAAATGGATCCCGGTTGTTCAATCATTTGATAACCAGAGGCATTCTTTGATAAATCATCACTATGAGTGAGACTCAATAGAATTGGATCAATCCCTTTTTCTGTCGTTAAGGTGGAGAACTGAACCAAGAATTCTCTTTCTTCATCATCAATCGAATCACTGTTCGCGACCCAAGATTCTATTTTATCATCAATCCAATCACCGTTCACGTTTTTTCTTTTTCTTATCAAGGAATAGATCTCTTTACTTGTACGGCTTAGATGTCTCGTATTTATCGAAAAAGCAATTCGATTGATGGGATTTGGTATGATACTTATTAGATCGATGAGATTGCTATTCCAAGATTTCTTATTATAACGTATTGATTTGACCACATAAGCGGGACCACCACCCAATAGCATGTTGCCACCATAAGAAGAACCCCGTATTTCTTCCAGAGAATCTCCTAATTGTTCCAGAACAACTAGAAAGAGATTCTTTAACCAGAAAGAATTCTGTTCAGATGTCGGATACCTATCTAGAAGTTTTTGCAACTCCATATTGTATGATGGAATCATCCAAGATTGGATCTTTTCGAACTCTGTCTGTAACTCACTAGAGGCTCGGGAAGCGAAGAGAAGATGTATACGAACGAGATATCCAGCAACAAGAAGAAGAAAAGGGATTGAATAGAGAAACTCCCGAGCATGTGTTGATCTCAGATGTGCCCATAGCAAGAGAGCAGGTGACTCATTATTTCGATGAATCCTCTCTTCGGACAGAAAAAGTAAACACTTACTCAAAATCTCAGTTACACTTAGCAGAGTCCTTTGTGGAAGAACCCTCTGAGGAATTAGCCATGATATATCTGAGCCATGCATAATAGCATGAACAATAGATACAAAATGTTTACTGCTACTTAGTATCGGCAATGGGTCTGAAAAAGTATCTAAAAGGGTGAAATGGAGATATTTGCACCCTGTCGAAGTAAGGAACCATGGCATATATGTTTGGAACAGATTCCATTTGGAGAGATTGGAAAAAGCACTATCTCGTTGAAAGATTCTATACATCTGTTGTTTCTCAACGTATTTCTTTAGACAAAGACTCCCTTTTTTCCTCTTTCTGGATGGTAAACCTTTCTCAGAACATGGAGTGTGAGTCAAACCCATGCTTGAATTCAAACCGAGATACTGATGCAAGTTCTTCCCTTCTGAATCAGATAGATTCATATCTGAAAGAGGATGGCAATAAGTTCTTTCAAAATGGACTATTTTTTTCTCTATTAGAGGTGTTGCAGAAATGTCTGCGATCGAGTAAGAGTAAATAACGCTACGAACGAATGGATCGGATCGAATTGGAAAATGGAAAGATTTGTGCAAGTTATACGTCTCGTCACCACTTTGTGTAAAATCTTTAGGTATGAATATGTCAGATACCCGTGACTCGATTGGTGAGATAGTCTCTATCTCCAAAAAAATCTGCTTTTTTTTACCGACGCACAAAGAACATTTTTTGTTGCGAATGAACAAGATATTGAGGAATTGTCCATGCGTCAAATCCTCATTATGGATACGGGTCTTTTCCACATAAAAGGGGAATCTTTTGGTACAATCGAACCAGAAGTGATGCGGGTCATTCAAGAATCGAAGTGGATTTGCTTTATAAAAAGAGGATATCAATGAACTTCTATGAAATGGTTCCACGGGATTCAGCCAGTTGTCTCGATCGTGAGATATCCTTGAGAAATAGGAATCCAAGGGTTTCCTGCGATTCTTTATAGTATGCAATGAATCCATCATCCACTTTGGTATCTTTTTGAACAACAATGATACTATTGTTCCCCCATTGATCAAGAATTTCGGTATTGGGAAAGTATCATGATCGCCGAATAAGAAGGGTTTCCATTTATTCAAATGAACGACCTGAACACCTACTGATTCTAACAACTGATTGCAGAGTGGATCATTCGGATCTTGAAATTCATAGATGCGGATCTCGGATCTATGAATGGGGATATCCCCGATACTCACAAAGAAAAGGGGAAGTGACTTGGACAAAAAGAAACGAAGTGACTTAGACAAATGTTGTTTGTCGATAGCCTCGAACCAATTCATTGAATATTGATTAATACATAATCGATCGAACACTACTTGAAAACGCTTCTTCTGTTCAGAAACAAAATCTTCCCAATGTTCACTCTTGCTCCCATTGGAACATTTGTATCTATACGCATCAGGATACCGATTCATTAAAAAGAATCGATTGGATACATTTCCTATGTATACATAGGTGCGATATTTGATTTGCATCAGATTTTTGATCAATCTCAATCTATATTGATTGGGATTGGCTGCCCCCATTATGTTGTTGCTAGCAAATACTGCTGTTTTTCGTTTTTGATCTTCCAAATCGTTCCCGCAGTGGATCCGGACCCATTTGTTTCTGATCCTTCGAGAAAAAGATTCATTCTCTTCATAAAAAAGAGGGGGTAGAACCAAGAAAGATTTCTTCTTCGACTCATCTCTGGAGTGGAATACCCCATTCCAGAATTTTGTTTGATTCAACCCGTAGGAATCAATAGAAAAGGCAAATCCCCTATGATACAACAGATCCGGCTCGGTTATTGATAGAGTGAATAGTTCTGGAAATCCCTCTTCTGATTTCAAATCGTGGTGTAACGTGTATTCCCCTTTGTTCCGGTCATGGAATGGATGAAATAAATGGAAAAATGGATTTTTGCTCAAGAATGAAATCTTATTGGAACTGTCCATATCCGATTCATCCTTCGGAACCATGTCACATCCCGGATCTGATGAAATAGGATGAATTGAGACGGTTTTTTGTAAATACGTCATTATCTTGAATATATCAACCATTTCTTTATTTTCCGATCGACTGGAAAGAACAAAAGAAACATCTTGTTTTTTCTTCAAAAATGTATGATATCTAGTGGACCTCTCAGTAGGATTCGAACCCAGATGGAGTTCTGACCATCTGTCAGAGAAAAAAGAACAAATGGATCTTGTACTTGTGGGATTCCCAAGAGATTCGTCGATTTCTTCCGTAAGCAGATGATTATTGATCTGCTTCTCACGTTCCGTGAATAGCCAGGACATGTAGTAAGATCCAAAAAGGCATTTCGGAAATCGATCTGATTCTATCTCTGTTCGTTCCGTTTGAGTTTGAATAAGGGAAGGATCCAAAAGAATAGATCTTTCTTTTAGTTGCTGAATCTCTGCTTGATCGATCAATGCGTAGGATTCTGAATCCTCATTTCTAATGGAATCGAAATGATCCATGCATTGATCAGAAGATCCTTTCCATTGGCTAGAATCCTTTACTTGAACGAAACTTGTGGAATCATATGGAATATTTGACAATACATTCCGTAACTTGCTAACAAACCGATCCTTGCTCCCCAACCACACACTGTCTAACCAAATCCAATTCTCTTTCGATACATTTCTCACCGATTCGTGCGGATTCTTCCCCCAACTAACGCGGAGATCTTGGCGGAATTGCCACATATGAAATGGAGCACTATTTCGTACAGAAATGCCCCACTTGTTTCTCGAGAAGAGATGGGAAACATGCTCGATATCATTTGATTGAATAGTTGCCTCAGCTCCTTGTTGTTTGAAGAAAGCCTTCCCTTCCATTGGTCTTTTTTCACGAAAAGCAGACATGATATAACAAAGAAAGTCTTTCCCTAAGATTTCGAATAGCTGCCCCGAATCCAAGTGGATTATGTTTCGCTTCTTACTGGGGGAAAGACGATCAAACAATTCCCAATCATGGTCCTTGCAGATCGGATCATCCATATAAAATAAAAAAGGAAACTCCATATATTTAGATTTGCTATCTTTCTCGTTGAATGAGATCTCAATTCCTGCTACGGTTTCATTAGATATCTTACAACTCAAATCCCTCTTTTTTCCGATCTGGTTCCTCCACCACCGCGAACTTCGCATGATACATTTCTGATTTATTGGGAGAACCCAAGTAATCTCTTGCGGATCCATGAAGCAACTCTCAGAAAGATTTTTCCCTTTTGGAAGATACAGGAGCGAAACAATCAACCTATTGATGTTGGAAGACCAAAAAGATTCTTCAAATGTCTCCTTTTTGGGCCCAATGGAATTCATAGGGATAGGAAGAAGCCCCATCAAATAGAGATTTTTTCTTTCGACCATCTTTCGATTGTTAATACGAGACATAAGGACCACTACTACAAGCAGTACTACACCTTGGATCGTGAAATATCGATTGCTTGTGGAACCCTGTGAATCACGCGAAAGTAGGATACTCACAATTCGGGGATCAAAGAGCTTCATAAAGCGTTCTTGGCGGAAAAGAATGTGAGTGAAAGATCCCACTGAATCAAATTTGATCCATGAATCTAAGAAATAATGAGAATTCTTGATCTCTCTCCATATCTCTCTCAATTCGAAGATCCAGGATGTTAATTGGTGTCGTTTCATTGATTCCTCCTAAAGATTTCATTTCAATTGGAATTTGGTTATTCACGATGTACGATGATCCCTGTGAAGCATCCATGGCTGAATGGTTAAAGCGCCCAACTCATAATTGGCAAATTCGTAGGTTCAATTCCTGCTGGATGCACGCCAATGGGAACGTTCAATAAGTCTATTTGAATTGGCTCTGTATCAATATCTCATCATCCATACATAACGAATGTTATGGTATATTCATAACATAACATATGAACAGTAAGAACTAGAATTCTTATCGATACTGGAACTCATAGGGAATAAAATGGATTTATGGATGGAATCAAACACGCAGTATTTACAGAAAAGAGTATTCGGTTATTGGGGAACAATCAATATACTTCTAATGTCGAATCAGGATCAAATAGGACAGAAATAAAGCATTGGGTCGAACTCTTCTTTGGTGTCAAGGTAATAGCTATGAATAGTCATCGACTACCCCGAAAGGGTAGAAGAATGGGACGTTACAGACGTATGATCATTACGCTTCAACCGGGTTATTCTATTCCACCTCTTATAGAGAAAAGAACTTAAAGCAAAATACTTAATAACACGGCGATACATTTATACAAAACTTCTATCCCAAGCACACGCAATGGAGCCGTAGACAGCCAAGTGAAATCCAATCCAAGAACTCATTTGATCTATGGACGGCATCATTGTGGTAAAGGTCGTAATGCCAGAGGAATCATTACCGCAAGGCATAGAGGGGGAGGTCATAAACGTCTATACCGTCAAATCGATTTTCGACGGAATCAAAAAGAAATATCTGGTAGAATCATAACCATAGAATACGACCCTAATCGAAATGCATACATTTGTCTCATACACTATGGGGATGGTGAGAAGAGATACATTTTACATCCCAGAGGGGCTATAATTGGAGATACCGTTGTTTCTGGTACAGAAGTTCCTATATCAATGGGAAATGCCCTACCTTTGAGTGCGGTTTGAACTATGGATTTACGTAATTGGAAGTAGCCAATTAGGTTTACGACGAAACCTAGAAATCGATCACTGATCCAATTGGAGTACCTCGACGGGATAGGATAGACCTCAACAGAAAACTGTTGAGTCACGGCAGCGAGTGATTGAGTTCAGTAGTTCCTCATCGAAAATTATTGACTCTAGAGATATGGTAATATGGAGAAGACAAAATGGTTTGAAGCATGCACAGAACCGGAAGCGCCCCTTGTTTCCAATCAAAGAGAGGAGGACGTTTTATTCACATTTCATTTGATGGTCAGAGGCGAATTGAAAGCTAGACAGTGGTAATTAATACCCCCGGGGAAAAATAGGGATGTCTCCTACGTTACCGTTACCCGAAATATGTGGCGGTATCGACGTAATCTCATAGAATCATTCGGTCTGAATGCTACATGAAGGACATAAGCCAGATGACGGAACAAGGAGACCTAGGATGTAGAAGATCATAATCCTAACATGAGTGATTCGGCAGATTGGGATTCCTATATATGTGGTACCTCATCATACGATTCATATAAGATCCATCTGTCTAGATATCATCATATACATCTAGAAAGCCGTATGCTTTGGAAGAAGCTTGTACAGTTTGGGAAGGGGTTTTGATTGATAAAAAAGAAGAATCTACTTCAACCGATATGCCCTTAGGAACGGCCATACATAACATAGAAATCACACGTGGAAAGGGTGGACAATTAGCTAGAGCAGCGGGTGCTGTAGCGAAACTTATTGCAAAAGAGGGACAATCGGCCACATTAAGATTACCCTCTGGGGAGGTACGTTTGATATCCAAAAACTGCTTAGCAACAGTCGGACAAGTGGGTAATGTTGGAGTGAACCAAAAGATTTTGGGTAGAGCCGGATCTAAGTGTTGGCTAGGTAAGCGTCCTGTAGTAAGAGGAGTAGTTATGAACCCAGTAGACCATCCCCATGGGGGCGGTGAGGGTAGAGCCCCAATTGGTAGAAAAAAGCCCACAACTCCTTGGGGTTATCCCGCGCTTGGAAGAAGAAGTAGGAAAAGGAAAAAATATAGTGATCGTTTTATTCTTCGTCGCCGTAAATAGGAATATGAAAAATCCAATTTTTTAATTGGAAAGAATGTGATGTGATGGGCGAACGACGGGAATTGAACCCGCGCATGGTGGATTCACAATCCACTGCCTTGATCCACTTGGCTACATCCGCCCCTTATCTAGCTAAAGGATTTTCCCTTTTTCCCATTCCTAATTATTTTCTTTATTCTGACCTCCATACTTCAATCGAGATATTGGACATAGAATACCAAACCAATCTGAAAAATGTAAAAAAGGAGTAATCAGCTGTGACACGTTCGCTAAAAAAAAATCCCTTTGTAGCTAATCATTTATCGGTCAAAATTGAAAAACTCAACATGAAGGAAGAGAAAGAAATAATAGTCACTTGGTCTCGGGCATCTACCATTATCCCCACAATGATTGGCCATACAATCGCTATTCATAATGGAAAAGAACATCTACCTATTTATATAACAGATCGTATGGTAGGTCACAAACTGGGAGAATTTGCACCGACTCTGACTTTCGCGAGACATGCAAGAAACGATAATAAATCGCGTCGTTAATGTATTACAAACAACACCCAACAGATTGGGTGTTGTTTGTAATACATTAAGATTAAAGAAAAACGAAGACAGGAGAAATATTATGACAAATCAGAAAAAGATAACGGATACCTCTAGAAAAAATAGCTCAAATTCGAGTAAAGAAATAATAGTTTTAGGGAAACGGATGGGTATCTCTTTTTTAAAAGCACAAAGAATAATTGATCAGATTCGCGGACGTTCCTATGAGGAAACACTTATGATACTAGAACTTATGCCTTATCGTGCATCTTATCTCATTTTAAAATTGGTTTATTCGGCAGCAGCAAATGCTAATCATAATATGGGTTTAAACGAAGCAAATTTAGTCATTACTAGTGCCGAAGTGAATAAGAGTATTATTGTAAAAAGGCTAAGACCCCGGGCTCAAGGACGGAGTTATATGATCAAAAGACCCACATGTCATATAAAAATTGTATTAAAAGAAAAATCCTTTATGGATCAATCTAAAACTTAAATTAAAATAAAATTCGCTAAGGAATTTATTAATTCTATATATTGGAATATTTTCTACTTTGACTTTCTAAGAAAGCAGAAATGAAGTAGACAAATAAAAAAGAAATAGAATATTCAAATAACATAAAAATTATATAATCATAAATATGGGACAAAAAATAAATCCACTTGGTTTCAGACTTGGTACAACAAAAAGTCATCATTCCTTTTGGTTCGCACAATCCAAAAACTATTCTGCAAATCTACAAGAAGATGAAAAAATAAGGAATTGTATCAAAGATTATGTACAAAGGAATAAAAGAATAGCCTCTGGTTTCGAAGGAATTGGACATATCGAAATAAAGAAAAAAATTGATTTAACTCAAGTCATCCTCTATATTGGATTTCAAAATGTATTAGTCGAAGGTCAAACACAAGTAATAGAAGAATTACGGATAAATGTAGAAAAGAAATTGAATTCTATCAACCGAAGACTCAATATTGCTATAACAAAAATAGAAAAACCTTATGGAAAACCCAGTATTCTTGCCGAATATATAGCTTTACAATTAAAAAATCGAGTTTCTTTTCGAAAGGCACTGAAAAAAGCTATTGAATTAACAGAACAAACGGATACAAAAGGAATTCAAGTACAAATTGCAGGTCGTATCGACGGAAAAGAAATTGCACGTGTTGAATGGATGAGAGAAGGCAGGGTTCCTCTACAAACAATTCGTGCTAAAATAGATTATTATTTGTCAACAATTCGTACTATCTATGGAGTATTAGGCATAAAAATTTGGATATTCTTAAATGAAGAAAAATAAAGAGAGAATTCTCTTTGTCGTTTCCTTTTTTACCAAAAAATATGAATAATAGACAATTTCCATTTAATTCTATAAGGTTTAATCAAAACTCTATTTTTATATAAATTGCTATGCTTAGTGTGCGATTCGTTCATTTTGTCTTTAGAATTTAATAGTAAGAGTAAAAAAGCTTTACTAAATACTACTTCTAAACTTAACAAAAATAAGCTGATTGCTTTTTATTATTGAGATCCCAATGAAAAGTTACTATAGGAATGAGTAAATCAATCAATTATATGGTTATAGCAACTGTAAACTTTGTTAAATAAATATGATTACATGTTAAAAAAGAAAGGGATGTGGATAAACGAGAGGATGATAGAAAGGAAGAAAAAAGAATAAGAAAAAAGATATATCATTCAAATATGGATGGTCTATGACTCATGTCATAAAAAGCAATGTGATAAAGCATGAAAATTCTTAATATTCATTTGCTAATAACTAATAATAGTAATAGCATAATGAGAAAAAAATACAGAATAAAGAGCTTCGAGTTAATAAAACTAAATAAATTGACTAATACAAATATTGTTTAAAGCTTCATTGCAGAAGTCAAACCTAACCATTAAAAAGGCAAAGCTATAGGAACGAAATAACCTATGACTGTATCAAATAAAATTCCATTAAAAACTAAAAAATATGGAATATAAAAATATGGAATATCAGAAAATACCCATAGGTGGGATGGCGAAAAACCCCAAGAAAGAATTAAAATTAATATATCCCTGTAGGGTATAGCAGTAAAGCGTCAATATTCGCCCGCGAAATCAAAAAAGTATTGGCTTGTGTTGTGGCATAAGTCTAATTTATGATTTACATAGAAATAAAAAAAGGTTTCCTTCAAATTAATATAATATATTTTATATTTATCAAATAAAATTCTATTTATAATAGAAAATCTCATTTTTTTATACCCTTTCTTTTTATTTGCGAGGAGCTGGATGAGAAGAAATTCTCATGTCCAGTTCTGAAATAGAGATGGAATGACATCGACTATAACCCGAAAAGAACCAGATTTCGTAAACAACATAGAGGAAGAATGAAAGGAATATCTTGTCGAGGCAATAAAATATCGTTCGGCAAATATGCTCTTCAAGCACTTGAACCAGCTTGGATCACAGCTAGACAAATAGAAGCAGGACGCAGAGCAATGACAAGATATGCACGCCGCGGGGGAAAAATATGGGTACGTATTTTTCCCGATAAATCTGTTACAGTAAGACCGGCAGAAACACGTATGGGTTCGGGAAAGGGCTCTCCTGAATATTGGGTATTCGTTGTTAAACCAGGCCGAATACTTTATGAAATGAGTGGAGTATCCGAAACCGTAGCTAAAGCAGCTATTTCAATAGCGGCGCGCAAAATGCCTATACGAACTCAATTTATTATTTCAGTATAAAGATATATAAAAAAAAGATTTAGTATGAATGATTGACCCATTTCTGGACAGAAAATATGAATATTTCTTTCTTATTTCATCCGTTTGTAGGAAAAAAAGATATGATTAAACCTCAGACAATTTTGAATGTAGCAGATAACAGTGGAGCTCGAAAATTGATGTGTATTCGAATCATAGGAGTTGGTAATCAGCAATATGCGCATATTGGTAATGTTATTGTTGCTGTAATTAAAGAAGCAGTTCCTAATATGCCTCTAGAAAGATCCGAAGTTATTAGAGCCGTAATCGTACGTACATGTAAAGAACTCAAACGAGAAAACGGTATGATAATATGTTATACTGACAATGCAGCCGTTGTCATTGATCAAGAGGGAAATCCAAAAGGAACCCGGATTTTTGGAGCGATCCCTCGAGAATTAAGGCAGTTAAACTTTACTAAAATAGTTTCGTTAGCTCCTGAAGTATTATAAAAAATTGTTACCTTAAAAAACGACTACAAATTAGTAAAAAAATGAGTCAATTTGAATCTCACGGATATCCACTTTAGAAGAAACAAAAAAGAGAGCATGTTGATTACATATAAATTGGGAGAAATACATAGTTGTTTTATGGGTAAGGACACTATTGCTAATCTAATAACTTCTATAAGAAATGCTGACATGAATCAAAAAAGAACAGTTCAAGTAGCATCGACAAATCTTACTAAAAACATTGCAGAAATACTTCTACGAGAAGGCTTTATTGAAAATATTCGTAAACATGAGAAAAATAATAAAGCCTTCTTTGTTTTAACTTTACCATATAGAAAGACTCAAAAAGAAATATATAAAGCTAGAACTGTATTAAAGCGTATCAGCCGACCCGGTTTAAGAATTTATTCCAACTCTCAAAGAATTCCTAAGATTCTAAGTGGAATAGGAATTGTCATTCTTTCAACTTCTCGTGGTATAATGACAGATCGAGAAGCTCGACTGCAGCGAATTGGGGGAGAAATTATATGTTATATATGGTAATTTTTTTCTTCAAATACCTTCGTCTTCATTTTATCTCGAGTTTTTAAGAGTAAAAATGAAAAAAAAAAGATATAGCGCTTCCTCCATTTAATTGATACTTCAAATAAAAGGAATGAAAGAACAAAAATTAATTCATGAGGGTTTAATTACTGAATCACTTCCCAATGGTATGTTCCGAGTCCTTTTAGATAATAAAGATCTGATTTTAGGATACGTTTCAGGAAGGATCCGACGCAGCTTTATACGAATACTACCAGGGGATAAAGTAAAAATTGAACTAAGTCGTTATGATTCAACTAGGGGACGCATCATTTATAGACTTCGCACCAAAGATGTGAATGATTAGATTCTTTTCTTTACTTGAAGTGAAAATAACACTCTAGATTTCAAAATGAAAGTAAAAAAAAATGGGTAAAAAATAATATTATAATATAATCAATATGAAAATAAGAGCTTCTGTTCGTAAAATTTGTGAAAAATGTCGACTAATCCGTAGACGTGGACGAATTATAGTAATTTGTTCTAATCCAAAGCACAAACAAAGACAAGGATAGTCTTTCAAAAAAAGAACCTTACCTTTGAATAGGTAAATCAAAAGAAATCAAAAAATAAAGTACAGAATGCAGAATGGATTTTCCCAAGAAATGTATATCTCCATATCTTCTCTTTATGTATCAAATATATTTCTTAATCAGATTTATTTTATAAAATGCTAAAATATGATAAAAAAAATCATGCAAAAAAATAATTCACGTAGAAATGGGCGTATTGATTTCCGTAAGAATGGACGTAGAATACCAAAAGGAATTATTCATGTTCAAGCAAGTTTTAACAATACTATTATAACGGTTACGGATATACGGGGTCGGGTGGTTTCTTGGGCTTCCTCTGGTACTTCTGGCTTTAAAGGCACAAGAAGGGGAACACCCTATGCAGCTCAAGCGGCAGTAGTAAATGCTATTCGTACCGTTGTAGATCAGGGTATGCAACGAGCAGAAGTTATGATAAAAGGGCCTGGTCTTGGGAGAGATGCAGCATTGCGAGCCATTCGTAGAAGTGGTATTCTCTTAAGTTATGTACGTGATGTAACACCTATGCCACATAATGGATGTCGACCTCCTAAAAAAAGACGTGTGTAGAAATTCGAATGAAAATAATTTCAAGAGAAATAAATAATTACATGATAAAAAAATGAGTATGGTTCGAAAGGAAGTAACAGGACCCACTCAAACAATACAGTGGAAGTGTGTTGAATCAAGAATAGACAGTAAACGTCTTTATTATGGTCGTTTCTTTTTGTCCCCACTTAGGAAAGGTCAAGCTGATACCATAGGTATTGCCATGCGACGGGCTTTACTTGGAGAGATAGAAGGGACATGCATCATACGTGCAAAATCTGAGGAATTACCACATCAATATTCTACAATAACAGGTATTGAAGAATCAGTACATGAGATCTTACTTAATTTGAAAGAAATTGTATTAAAAAGCAATCTTTATGGAGTTAGTGATGCATCCATTTGTGTCAGAGGTCCTAGATGCGTAACTGCTCAAGATATCATTTTACCTTCTTCCGTGCAAATGGTTGACACGACGCAATATATAGCTAACCTAACGGAACCAATTGATTTGTGTATTGGATTAAAAATAAAGAAAGGTCGTGGATATCATAGGGAATCCAAAAAAAACTATCAAGATAAAGATTATCCGATAGATGCTGTATACATGCCAGTTCGAAATGTTAATTATAGTATTCATTCGTATGGAAACGAAAAAAAAGAAGTTCTTTTTATAGAAATATGGACCAATGGGAGTTTAACGCCGAAGGAAGCACTTTATGAGGCTTCGCGTAATTTGATTGATTTATTTATTCCTTTTCTCCATGTGGAGGAAGATGACATAAATATGGAAAAAAAGAACAATAGATTTACTTCACCGTTTGTCACATTTAAAAAAGGATTCACTGATTTAAAGAAAAACAAAAAGGGAATTCCTGTTAATTGTATTTTTATTGACCAATTAGAATTGCCTTCCAAGACGTATAATTTACTTAAAAGGTCCAATATACATACATTATTTGACCTTTTGGATAAGAATCCAGAAGAGCTTATGAAAATAGAATCTTTTTGCATGGAAGATGAAAAACAAATATTGGAAACTCTAAATAAACTTTTTTAAATGAATTTACCTAAGAATACTTTTTCATTTTAAATTGGTTACTGTCCTTTTTTTAACATTTTCTAATTACTAATGCAAATTGGAATAGAAAAAATAATTAAAGAAAATACAAAAAAAAATATGTGGTTTTATTTATTGCACAATATCAATATATAAAGTATGTGGAATAGATTATAATAAAATGATTATTATATAATAAAATGACAATTTGTAGTATCTAGAGAAGCTTTACTGTAAAGTAACTATTTCTTTAGATACCTACACCATGGTATTTTATGATTAAATTAATTTGCAAAAAAACTAAAAAAGTCCTAAGGTTAAAGATTTATCAATAGGTAAGGTTGCTCCAATACCTAACCAAAGAGCTACTATAGTACCGATCAAAAAAACCGTTGTGGCTACTGGTCGACGAAATGGATTTTGAAATTTATTCACATTCTCCAAAAAAGGTACTGTCAATAACCCAGTTGGTACTGAAACCATTAAAAGAACACCCAATAATTTATTGGGTACTGTGCGAAGTATTTGAAATACGGGAAAGAAGTACCATTCAGGTAATATCTCCAAAGGCGTTGCAAAAGGATCTGCAGGCTCACCAATCATGGATGGTTCTAGAACCGCTAAACCTACGTTGCATGCAATAGTACCTAAAATAACTACTGGAAAAATATATAAAAGATCATTAGGCCACGCAGGTTCCCCATAATAATTATGACCCATCCCTTTAGCCAATTTTGATCTTAATACAGGATCATTTAAATCAGGTTTTTTTGTTATTTGGATAGGCGAATTCATAATAATTCATCCCCCAAAGGAACCGGACATGATCATTTGTTATCATCCGGCTCGAGCAATAATCAAATAAATCACAGAAAAACTTGAACTATGCAAAATAGATAAAAGATAATAAAACAATGTAACAATGTTTATAATTCTTCTAGGTAAGAAAAGATTTCTCTAATGGAATTTTCCCTTCCTAAGTATAAATTTTTCGATTCTATAAGTAAATGCTCAATATCCAAGCGGGCTTAAATGATTTGATCATGATCAATGGCTTTTTGGATTGTCTCATGTATCTGGATTGTTTTTTATCGCCCCAATCTCTATTCTATTACTTGAATTATGTCCAAACCAAAATATTTTCTTGTTACTAACAAATTTGATCTATGCTTTTCCTTAGATCCTATCTTTTACTCCGATAATAAAATAGATTATAATAAATGCAAAGGAAATGAATGCATTTTCCAACTAAAGCGATCAAAACCTATACGATATATACTATACGATATATAAGAATAATAAAAACTATGGAATATCTTCAAAGTAAAGTAGTAATCTAAGTAAAGAATTAAAGAAGTCTGATTTACTAAAAGAAGTGAGGTAGCATGATTTTTCTATTACTATTCTACGGTCTACGGATTTGACGGAGCCTATAATAAATAGAAATAAAATCAAACTATTTTGACAGGATCATAGAAAAGATTCTCCGCAAGATAACCGGCCTACCCTATGTCACAGGGGACATACATATTGATTGGATTGGATGCCGAGACACATTTTGTTGTAAATTCAAATGTAGCAGATAAACTAATATATCTACATAGCAAAATAGATAGTTCAAGTCACACACTGCCATAATCCGTCCTTATTTTCTTAAAATTCACTTCAACTATTCATATTAAATCCAAAGTAGAATAATATTGGAGAGTTGAAGAAAAGTATCCAAAAAACATGTCTTATTTGAAAAGAAATAATCTATATTTGTAGCAATGAAATACTATTGTCCTTCCCCATATGAAATAATTCAAAATGTCTACTATAAGCAATTGGAATATTTCAATCTTGACGATCTGTATTTTCTATAAAGGACCAGAAATACCTTGCTTACGTATCATTAGAAAGTGCATTAACATAAATACAGCAGTAAGAAGAGGCAACACAAAAGTGTGTAAACTGTAAAAACGAGTCAGGGTGGATTGACCCACACTAGCACTTCCGCGCAATAATTCTACTAAAGGTGATCCTATTACAGGAATAGCTTCAGGTACACCTGTTACAATTTTTACTGCCCAATAACCAATTTGATCCCAAGGTAAAGAATAACCAGTTACACCAAAAGATGCAGTCAATACAGCCAAAACCACACCAGTGACCCAAGTTAATTCACGAGGTTTTTTAAATCCGCCCGTAAGATACACACGAAATACGTGCAGAATCATCATTAGAACCATCATACTTGCTGACCATCGATGAACGGATCGAATTAACCAACCAAAGTTTACCTCAGTCATTATGTATTGAACAGAAGAAAAAGCCTCCGTAACGGTTGGACGATAATAAAAAGTCATAGCAAAACCAGTAGCAACTTGGACTAGAAAACAAGTAAGTGTGATTCCTCCTAAACAATAAAAAATGTTGACATGAGGAGGAACATATTTACTAGTTATATCATCTGCAATTGCTTGAATCTCGAGACGTTCCTCAAACCAATCATATACTTTATTGAGATAGGTTACCCAAAAGGGAATCCCCCTCTGAGAACCGTATATGAGAATTTCATCTCATACGGCTCAAACAAAAACACACAAATTCCGATTTCAACGAATCTATCCGGCATAAAGAAGAATTTAAAAACTGCATAATTCAGAGAATCCACCTGCCGTTGCAGAGATGCAATAAAAAAATCCGGAATTTTTTCTTTGTGAGGATAATGCCAAAAAAGATCAAGTAGGCTTATCTGTCTTTCCTATTATTACAGACCTCTTGAATATTCTCTTCCTTACCTATTGAATATTCCTTTTTAATAGAAATAAAAAAATATTTTGACAACTTATTTCTTGTTTTTTTACTACTGATAGGAATGATAGGAATTATCTTGTTGAATTCCTATGAATCAATTGAAATTTAAACCTCAGATTCATATTAGCACCCCGATAATTTATTCCAAGCTAAACTCACGAGTTCTCTGAGTAAGAACCCCTTCATGAGAACTTATAAAATGAATGGAAGAAAGAACTCAAACTCAAGGAGATCTATAAAAGAATTGCCATTCTGTAATAATAGTAACAATCAATTGAAATGAATGCATAAAATGCATTCTATTTTTAAATACCTATTGTAATTTCTTTCGAGTTCGGTTGCGAGGTCTAAATAAGAGATATAAATCATAGTTCATATAATTCTTTTATGGATCTATTGGATAGATTTTGTGTTCCAGATATTAAAGTTCAAGTAAATATCCGACAAAGTAGAATTATCTTGATAGGGATAATAGGTCCGTTCTATATATTATCAATAGGATCAATTATGCCAAGTCACACACTCATATTCCGAAACTAAAAATAATAAATTTCACAGTCGAACTACCACAATGTCTAAGAATCAAAACGATAAGTAAAATAGCTTGTATTTTATGTAAAGTTATCTTATGTCTTATGACTTCAGAGTTTGGAATCTTAAAAACCTAATTCGTGGAAAGTCCATCTAGTAAAACAGAAGAATTATAAATTTCCAAAATAATGGATAGGAATACTGCAAATAGACCCATTGCGACTCCCATAAGTGGTGTAGTCCCCCACCCGGGAGCTACTTTACCATATTCCGAATTAAGGGGTTTCAATAAACTACCTGCAGAAGTTGTTTTTGCCCTAGATCGAGAACTATCCTCAATGGTTTGTGTAGCCATAAATTTGATTTAATGATTGATTGAGATCTGTTGACTTTGTATGCTATTCTGTTGTAGTTGTAAATAAACGGTCTCATTGTGAATCCATTACAATTTTTACTTGAAAACAAATTATTACTATTAAAAAATGGAAACAGCCACTTTAGTCGCCATTTTCATATCTGGTTTACTTGTAAGTTTTACTGGGTACGCTTTATATACTGCTTTTGGGCAACCCTCTCAACAATTAAGAGATCCTTTCGAAGAACACGGAGACTAATTGAAGTAAGGGGTCTTCCACTCCAATGTGATGTGGTAGACCCCTTACTTCAATTTCATTACTTTGATTTGAACAATTATTTCATTTTTTTAGTCGGAACCTTAGGCGGTTCTCGAAAGAAGATAGCGAAAAAGATTATCCCTAAAGTAGATACCAAAAGGAACGTATAAACCAATGCTTCCATAGATTCCATCGTGGTTTACAATTATAGCTTCCACACCTATTCATTCATAGGACAATAGAATATATATTAGAAGTAAATAAAAAGAGTCAAAGAAAAGGCGGTTATGGAAATAATCAATAGTTTTGAAAAATGGTTATTTTCAAGATGAAAAAATAAATAACAATAAAAAAATGTTACATATGAAATAGATCAAAAAACAAGCAAAAAGTCTATCATACTGCTTGTTTCCTTGTAGTCGGATCTCCAACCTTTTGGAATGTTCCAAATTCCACTTGAGCATCCAAATCTGGATCAATACCAGCAAAAACATCTCGAAACAAGGTTCTAGCTCCATGCCAAATATGTCCAAAAAAGAAGAGCAAAGCAAACGTAGCATGTCCAAAAGTGAACCAACCCCTTGGACTGCTTCTAAAAACACCGTCCGATTTTAAAGTAGCTCGATCCAATTCAAAAATTTCCCCCAATTGTGCGCGTCGAGCATATTTTTTCACAGTAGCGGGATCAGAATAACTTATTCCATTAAGTTCACCCCCATAGAACTCAACTGTTACACCTACTTGTTCAACGCTATATTTGGATTCTGCTCTTCTAAAAGGTACATCGGCTCTCACAATTCCATCTTTATCTACCAAAACTACTGGAAATGTTTCAAAAAAAGTAGGCATACGGCGCACAAAAAGTTCACGACCTTCCTTATCTCTAAAAACGGGGTGACCTAACCATCCAACAGCTATTCCATCACCATTATCCATCGAACCTGCCCGGAATAACCCTCCCTTAGCTGGATTATTACCAATATAATCATAAAAAGCTAATTTTTCAGGAATTTTAGACCAAGCTTCCGATAAACTACGATTTTCAGCTAATTCACTACTAACTCTTCGATATATTTCTTGTTGAAAGTATCCCTGATCCCACTGATAACGAGTAGGACCAAATAATTCAATTGGAGTCGTTGCTGAACCGTACCACATAGTTCCAGCAACAACAAAAGCTGCAAAAAAAACAGCAGCGATACTACTGGAAAGTACAGTTTCAATATTGCCCATGCGTAGTCCCTTGTATAAACGTTGAGGAGGGCGGACACTAAGATGGAATAGACCCGCTAATATACCCAATGTGCCCGCTGCGATATGATGAGAGGCTATTCCTCCTGAAACGAAGGGGTCAAAGCCTTCTGCCCCCCATGATGGATTGACGGCTTGTACTTTTCCAGTCAGCCCATAAGGATCAGATACCCATATTCCCGGACCATACAAACCTGTTACATGAAATGCACCAAAACCAAAGCAAGCTAATCCGGAAAGAAATAAATGAATTCCAAAGATCTTTGGCAAATCCAAAACAGGTTTTCCCGTCCGTTCGTCAGAAAATATGTCTAGGTCCCAATAAACCCAATGCCAAATAGCTGCCAAGAAGCACAAGCCCGAAAAAACAATATGTGCCGCTGCGACGCCTTCATAACTCCAAATACCAGGATTTGTTATAGTTCCTCCTGAGATACTCCACCCACCCCAAGAATTGGTTATTCCTAAACGAGTCATGAAGGGTATAACAAACATACCCTGTCTCCACATTGGATCAAGAATGGGGTCCGAAGGATCAAAAACCGCTAATTCATATAAAGCCATCGAACCAGCCCAACCTGAAACTAAAGCTGTATGCATTATATGAACAGCAATCAATCGACCGGGATCATTCAATACAACAGTATGAACACGATACCAAGGCAACCCCATGGAAATACCCCTATAAATAGACATCAATTGATTTTATCACATTGTAAATCCTATAGTTATATACTAAATAACTAACCCTTACCGTGAATTCTATATAAAAAAGAGTTAATTAATGGAACAATTGGATTCATAAGAACAAACATAAGCAGATATATTTTATACCCGATCAGTCTCAATATGCAATGGGAAATCCTTTGCATAAAACGTTTGTGACCCTTTTTGTTCTATTTGTGATTCAGTTTATTTATAAACTTCTCAATCTCTGTATCAAACAAATAGGATACAAGAACAACAATCAAATAAATAAAAAAGAATAAAGACAATAAACACCCCCTTATCCTTATTATTTTTACAATGTCACATTTTATAATTTGTTAATTAATTATTACGTTTCCATATTAAAGTAAAGTATATTATTTATTTTTTCTTTCATTTCATTTTATGCCCATTGGTGTTCCAAAAGTACCTTTTCGGAGTCCTGGAGAGGAAGATGCAGCTTGGGTTGACATATAATGCGACTTGTCAGGCATATTGGGTCTTATGGGATTTACCCGTTTTCTCTCAATAGAGATATCTTCGATTTCACCGAAGAAATATTCATTGAATCCATCTTTATGAGCGTGAAGTGCAATGAAATCCATTTATATGGGGATCCCTGTTTTGAATTTATACCAATTCCAATTGATGGTTTCCTTGGATTGATAAAGTATCCAGGCTTCGTTTAGAAAATACCAGATTTGTAAAAAAAGGATAATATATGTTATATATCCGATTACCACTTGTATCATCAAAAATTATTATACTTACTATAGTATAGTAATGATCAAAACTTGCCTACCAATAGAATAAATAGTATTTTGAATATATCAACTAATCTGATCGGTAAAGGAAATAAATGAAAAAACAAAAGATAAATTAAAACAAAAAGATGGTACTCAGAGGATTTTCCCTATATGTGCAAATCCCATTTTAACAGATATTTTCATTTTCCCGAAGTAGACCGTAAACCTAAAAAAAGAAAGGGACCAATGCAGAAACAAGAAAATACCATCGGGATTTTCATTTCGATGAAACAATGCATCAATGAAACGTTAATGGAATAAGTTCATTAAATTCTTTTTTTATAGTTCAAAGAGTCAAAAACGTCTCTAATTGGATTATTGAATGCTATATGCTAGAAAAATTGCATGACTGTTGCGTTAGCGTTACGGAAAAAAGAAATCAAACTAGAATCAACACATTGATTATTTTTTTCGCCATTTTTTTGAACTTTATGCATTAAAAAATGCATGTAGGGTTCTCGCAAAGGATACAATTTTTCCTAATCAACCGACTTTATCGAGAAAGATTACTTTTTTTAGGACAAGAAGTCGATAACGAGATTTCTAATCAACTTGTAGGTCTCATGGTATATCTCAGTTTAGAAGATGAAACCAAAGACCTTTATTTGTTTATAAACTCCCCCGGCGGATGGGTAATACCTGGGATAGCCGTTTATGATACTATGCAATTTGTTCCACCTGATGTACATACAATATGCATAGGATTAGCCGCGTCAATGGGATCTTTCGTTCTAGTTGGAGGAGAAATTACCAAACGTCTAGCATTTCCTCACGCTTGGCGTCAATGAGTTTTTATTTTAAATAGTAAAAGAAAAAGAAAACTATGCCTTCGCCACATTGATTATAAATAGAAGAATAAGTAATAATAGCATGGCAATCCGAGTTCGATATGAACAAAATAAAAAAAAAACACTACGCATTATTGTTCTTTTCTAAAATACAATGTTATATTGAACCAGTAGTAGGAAAAAGGATTCTTTTTTGTTTAATCCGTTATGTCGGAAATTATAGCGTCACAAAAATTTCTTTTTCTTTTTTTCACATCCAAATAATTTTTGATAAAACAAAGGATTCCTCTTTTTCTTTATTGGATTGGATTATATTATATTATAAAGACACTTTGGGATTGCTAAATAGAAGACAAGATAAAAGATATATAAATATATAGTAATTGAACCCTCATAGTATTTTGATTCGATTATTTAGATTTATGAAAAAAAGGGTGGTAAGTGGATCATTTACAAATTTGGATCAAATGGTTTTTTTCAGATTAATATTAAGAATAAAATAAGAGACAAAAATCCATTCCATTGCAGAGCCGTATGCAATGAACAAAAGATGCACGTACGGTTGTTTAATTGAATTTCATTCGTTTACTTTCTTTGGATTTTTGTATTCTTTTTTTTACCAAAGAACCGTTCATGCTATTATATAAATAAATTAGGGTTATGATTCACCAACCTGCTAGTTCATTTTATGAAGCACAAACAGGCGATTTTTTCTTGGAAGCGGAAGAACTACTCAAACTTCGTGAAACCCTTACAAAGATTTATGTACAAAGAACGGGCAAACCCTTATGGTTAATATCCGAAGACATGGAAAGGGATATTTTTATGTCAGCAACAGAAGCCCAAGCTCACGGAATTGTCGATCTTATAGCAGATGAAAATAATGAAGTATAAATCGATTTCAAACCATAATCCCATTTTTATTTAATTTACGATGGAATCCCTAAAGATCAGGTTAAGATCGATCTAAACCAATCCATTTTATTTTATTATATATATATACATCAGATATGCCAACTATTAAACAGCTTATTAGAAACGCAAGACAGCCAATAAGAAATGTTACAAAATCTCCTGCTCTTCAAGGATGTCCTCAGCGTAGAGGAACATGTACTAGGGTGTATGGGCGACTCGTTCAGATAATATTATAAGTCCGAAGAAATAAAAGATCTTTTTACATTTACAAATATAAATAAAATACAAAGTAATAATAGGATAATCCGTAGGATCAAAGATCTCTGTGATATACATATGGAATGGATTATATGATATATTGAATTTATGGTTTATCCTAGTGCAATAATTACCATTGGTAGCAAATAGTTATCCATTAAGCGGATTAACTAGTACTAAGAAAGAGTGAAAGGGCTTTCTTGCAAGAACGGATTTAGAGGGTCAGCTACCTAGCCAACTTTCCTAAAAAAATGCCGTCACTGTACAAAAACTCTTATTTATTGTGAAAAGATTGATTACTGTATAATAAATAGGTAGAGCAAAATCCTGTGAACTATGCAAGTTCACAATACCATTTAACAAAATTGTAAAAGCGGAGCTCCGGTGTATAGAGAGGACCTTACCGTTTAAGAAGTAGCCATAGAAACGAAGGAACCCGCTATTTTTTTAGTATCATTCCATTCTCCTTTTGTATTTCCAGATGAAATAATCAATAACTGAACTTAAATAAGTGGAATCAAAAAGAAATGTGGTTGGGAAAGTTATAGTAGCAAAAGAAAAGCCATTGGAATTACTATTTTATACATTGGAAAAATCCGTTTTGTTATTAATGGGTAAGAAAAAAAGAATAACTGAAAAAAGAAGAGTCAATTAGTTATTCATTAAGGTTCAATCTTCTTCAATGACCAGAGTTAAACGAGGATATACAGCTCGGAGACGTCGAACAAAAATTCGTTTATTTGCATCAACTTTTAGAGGGGCTCATTCAAGACTGACTCGAACGATTACTCAACAGAAAATGAGAGCTTTGGTTTCATCTCATAGAGATAGAGGTAGGCAAAAGAGAGATTTTCGCCGTTTATGGATTACTCGGATAAATGCAGTAATTCGTGAAAATAGAGTATTCCATAGTTATAGTAGGTTTATAAACAATCTGTATAAAAAGCAATTGCTTATTAATCGAAAAATACTTGCGCAAATTGCTATATCCAATAAGAATTGTCTTTACATGATTTCAAATAAGATCATCCAATAAGGGATTAGATTGTCAAGTATAATAGACAGACAGGAATGATTTAAACGGAATTCCCCGGAGACGGAACTCCGGGAAATAGAAAGAATCGAATAAAAAGAAATTCCTATTAATGTAATTACTATTAATATAATTAGTATTTAGTATAAATGAACGAACATTTTTCAAAAAAAAATAAACAGTGAAATGTAATTCTAATCGGAATAATTGAAATCTTTAGGCAATTCGAATTAGAGAATTACCTATTTCTTTCTGGTTCGAGAACTAGTAATTCTTGAAGTCGACTCAACTCTCTCAAATTGTTTATCATTATTAAGGAAAGGTAATAAGGATAAGATACGAGCTTGTTTGATAGCAATAGTAATTAATCGTTGTTGTTTCAAGGTTAATTTATTTATTCGTCGAGATAATATTTTTCCTTGTTCACTAATAAATCGACTAATTAAACTCATGTTTCTATAATCGATTTGATCCCCTGCTCCAATAGGGGGTAAACGCCTACGCAAAGATCTTTTGTATTTACGAAAAGGTTGCTTGTATTTATCCATAGGTTCTTCCTTATCTCTTAAAATATCTTACTTACCTTCATTTTTATTATCATTTCAGATCCAACTGAAATAAGCTCTCTTTTTTTATTTGTATTTTTTATTCATTATTTTTATTCATCTTTATTCATTATTCATTTTATGAATTGATTAGTGCTTACCCTTTAGTTAATATATTAGTATTAGTTCTGTTCTTTTTTGAATCATCGAATACATGATGCTAGGCATTTACATTGATCTATTTCTTGATTTCTCCATGAATTGTATGCTTGTTACAATAACGACAGAATTTTTTCAATTCTAATCGACTAGGTGTTTTGTGGCGATTCTTTTGAGTAATATATCTAGAAATACCCGGCGATGCCTTTTTGAGATTGAAATCTTTTTGAGCACAACCAGTACATTCCAACATAACTCGTACTCTAACACCCTTCCCCTTGGCCATAAACCTCCTTTAAACTTTTGACTTATTTGCCGTAACTCTTCTATTTTGATTTAAATTCCATAGAAAAATCATAATTCAAATTACTAATCGCATTTATAAATATAAATATAAAATATAGTTTACTTTCATTTTTTATATAATAATATATAAAATATAGTTTACTTTCATTTTTTATATAATAATATTAATATAATATATAAAGTCATTATCTAATTAATAAAATAGGATTTTGAAAAAAATAGTAAAATGAAATCAATCCCAATTAGCTAATCCACTCAAACAATCAAAATAAAAAAAAGAATATACTAAATGAAATTATCAAAAGTCATTTGTAATGAATTGGGGTTTCCATTCCATCATACAAAATGGATAAATAAATAAGTAATACAATTTGTTCTAACTAAATTTTTTCACTATCAATTAGTTTAGTTTCATTTTAAACTAGAATGAAAAAAAAGGAAAAAACAAGGCATCTGGGAATAAACGATTAATTTCTATCAATAGGCCTGCCAAGACCCCAAACCATAGAGTACTTAGCACGGGTGCTACGGAAAGATATGTTTTTATATCTCGCATTGAAAATCCTCCTTTCTTTATTCAAATTCAAATACATATATCGTCAGTTGTTGTAGTTCAAGATCCTTTTTTTATTTGTACTTGGAATTATTCAATAAAATCTATATGTAATGTACAATGAATGAAACACTAAATCCCTAGGAGCTCTTCTCCCTGAAAATAAAAAAGATACTCAATCCAATAGACAATAATTTCTCTTTTGCTTTTCAATACTAGATTGGATTTTGGATGTATATCACTCCCTTCTTTAATTGGGTCAAACCGCAAAAAGTATTGTATATAAATAAAAATAATTAATCAAAAAAGAACGATCTAGAAAACAGTCAAAGGATTTTGTATAATGCCACTGTACAAAATGGATTAAAAGGGATGTAGCGCAGCTTGGTAGCGCGTTTGTTTTGGGTACAAAATGTCACGGGTTCAAATCCTGTCATCCCTACCTATTGCTACTTACTCTTATGAGGAGTAACAAGGAAGTCATTATGATCCATTTCCATGGAAGATTCTCTTTTCTTTTTTTGATACTCTACGTGAAATACAGTCGGATTCATTTATTTTGCAAGCGCTCTTAGTTCAGTTTGGTAGAACGCGGGTCTCCAAAACCCGATGTCGTAGGTTCAAATCCTACAGAGCGTGATTCCGTCTATTTGATATCGAATCAAAAATAACATAACAAAGAACTTACTAAAAATAGTAGAATTGAGACCATAATTGGACTTACTACGGAGAATAAGTCAATCCAACAAAATAAATATTACTCAACTAAAGATCCAACTGATCACCACGTTTGTATTGTAAATAGGCAGTAACAAATAATCCTGCTAAAGTAATAGGAATAAGGCCTAAGACGATTCCAAATAGAAAAACTTCAATCATTTTGGTTTGTCCCAAGGGTAAAAAGGGTAAAATCTATCTATACCTACATATTAATATGAATTATTGGTTAATTTCAATAACTCAGAAAAGTTCAAATAGAATTCTATAGAAAAATTGTTTGGAATTCTTCATTCAATTCATTTCGATTTCAAATAAATCTTATTTTGTTTAAACCAATAAAGAGAATTAAGGTTATAGTTAAAGCAGCTAGTAAAAACCCAAAATAACTAGTTATAGTAAGCATGAAAATGACAGGGGATAAATTTTCATTACATATGTTAATAAAACACTTACCTAAGCGAAAGTTTCCTTCCTTGTTTGCGTTAATATTAATAATTCCAGTAATTTAATTAGTTTATTTCAAATGAAAGATAAATGATTCCTATTGATTTCTATATGGGCTTCCATAAAAAAATACAATACCATAGACGAAAAGGATTCATTGGCTGTTACATTAACCAATCTTGTACACAATTAAAAATAAAAAAGAAATTTACAAAATAAATTGTAAAAGTCAAATAATTTAGAATCACCTCCATCTTTATGGAAGCCGTTTAGTCCATTTATTGAAACAAATGATCTGATGAATTAGTTAAACTTATTGCATTCAGTATACTAGGAAATGAAG